TGCAACTCCAAGGGCATCGAAAGAAACTGCAAATGCAAATGACGGGAAGGCGGCTCCATCTCACCTGGAACTTGATGTCCGAGACCTGGCTGAAAAGGGATTCGCAGCAATAGCTGACAAGAGAAAAGGGGTCATGGAAAGAAAGCTGCATATTCTCTCTATCTATGGGGACTTATACTTTTACTGCGACTTCAAAAAGTTTGAACTACAACTTCTATTCCGGAATCTGAGAATTGAGAAAAACGTAGGATTTTTTTTCAACAGTAAAAGTAAATTCTTTCTTTGAATGCTGTCCTTGTCTTAGAGCTAGAGCAATAAGCTGAAAAACTCGCTCGGAAATGCTTTAAGTGATAGAGAAAGTTTGACGAACTGGAGTTAGCTGAACACCAAACCGAGACCGAAACCTTCGGTTTAAGATCTCGATCCTGATTGATTGCTTTAGTAGATCTCTTTTCTTGACACTCCTCCTCTGCCCTGCCTTAACTTCTTTCACTCGATCTACACTACCCCCATGTATTGATATTGGGTCAGCATGGGAATACGCTAATACAGGTAAAAGGGAATATGCTTTTGCCCTAAAGCGAACCCTACCTTTGAAAGCAGGGTCTCGAACCAGTCCACCATCCCACAAATAAGATACATAAAACAAAGTACATCCAATAAGGAAAGGTATGATGTGATGACCAATAAAGCGAAAAACGGCCAGATGTATAATGAAAAATAGGATAAAAGAAAAGAAACTACCATGAATGAAATCCAGAAGTATAGATCTTTGTCCAAGAAGAACGGACTGACTTCCGGAAGAAAATCGAAAGGAATAAGGATCGGAGAGCATTCAATGAATAAGTAATCTAAGAACATGGGAATCCTTGATAGTTATAGGAGCAATTCAAATGTTATAACTAAAAAGAAGCACCTAAGTCGTCCCAGGCTTTAATCGTTATTTCGACGAATCAAGAGATTCTAATTCTCTATTGCTCTTATGACTCTACTATAGGGGGTGCTTAGACGAGTGCCATCTCTTTCGATCGTACCTATTTAAGGTACTTTCAGAAAGCGCAACCCCCCTAGTAGGGCGATTCAAGACGATTCCCCGTATTTCGCTTCTCTTCGCTAAAATACTACCTGGGGCATACCCATCCCGCACCAATGCTGCCTCTATTCTTTTTTCTAGCAACATCTGTCCAAAATTCCCAAGAATTGTGGGAGGTGCGCCCGGTCGTGCCGACCGATAAAATAGATGGATAAGCGTTGCTGGAGTTCCACCATCCTAACGTTACCCGGAAGGAGAGGTTGGACCAACTCCGGAACGAGAACCGCCCGTGGAATAGGGGGCGTCTCCTCGCGTGGTTCTCCCGCTGGATGGAACTCCGAAGCGACAGACGCTTGATTCTATTACGATATTTAGAGTTACCTCCTGACCTTTCTTCTCTATAAATATTTATAAAATCAATATTACTGTCGAATTCGCTTATTTAAAATCTTGCCAAACCATATTTTCTATCTAGTCTGCACTCTTGTACGTCGAGTACTTTTAGTAGTGTATTGGCATATGCGCTTTCTTCCTCTAAAAATTCCTTAATCTTAATAAAGAAAAATAGGATTTTCTATACTTCCGACAAAGGAAACTGAAAAAACAAGAGCTACCGACTCTTCCACTCCTGCCACTTCTGCTACCGGGCATGAACTTCCAAAACCTGGACTTGCTATCGAGAAGGAAAGAAGCCTTGAGCCTTCCCTCTTCACGACCTTCTCAAATAGGCTTTGAAATAACCTATTTTCCCTTCCTTCCCTACGCAGCTCAGATAAAAGAAAAGCGAGCCTTTCCCAATCCGTTCCCTCCTTCGGCATGATCTCATGGAGAGCGGCAGCCCACCGGTTATGGTGTAGTAATAAATCTTCCGCTTCAGCCCCATATAAGAGATTGAAAGAGGCCATGATATAGATCGCGCTTCCTTTTCTACGTCATTCTTTCTTTCTGAGGGAGGTTGGTCTCCCAACTCTTTGCACTCAGTTACTTCTCTTACTCACCCCTTTTTATATCTCCTTCCTAACTAAAGCTCGCCTGACTTCTAAGCCATCACTCTTTTGAAGCTTCCGTCTTGTTTTCCTGGCTCTCCTTAGGTAAGATCTTTTTTAGTCCTCTTCGCTTTAATCTGTTGAGATGGAAACTTCCCTTTCTTATCTCACTTCGACCTCTGTCTCTGCTAGTACCTACTTTCCATAGTTATTGATCGAGTAATCTGCCTTCCTCTCAGTTGTTGAGTGAGTACCAGAATCTTAGCTACGGTTTATTCTGGTTGAGGTGGAATCTCTCTTTTAAGACCTTTCCAGCTACCTGGTTTGAGTTCACAGCTTCACCCCCCAAACCTTTCGGTTAAGTTAGCATCTTATTTCTCTTTCTCCTCTCTTTCGAGGCTTAGCGGCGCTTGATAAGTTCTTAGTTACATCTGTCACTGGTTGTTTACTTACTTTCGTAGTTCACTAGATGGCAAGGTTTAGTTCCTTTCAGCTGTCACAAAGCTAAGACACCTATGAAAAGAATCGACTTATAATGGAAGGTTACCCCGAGGGGGAAGAGAGCTACTTCAGAAGAGTTCGTCGGTAGGGCAACTCCTTAGAGGACCAAACTCTCATAGCATCTTTCGCCTGTAACCTCAGACTTTCTGCTTCCATCTGCATCTTCCTGTAGTTTAGTGCATTTCGTTCCAGGGAAACGCATTTTTTTTCTTTCTTGTACCCTTGCTCTTTGTTGCTTGGCCTCCTACTGACCATAGGGAGAGAAGAGCGAAGCTCCGTTGACTGATCAGGAAAGAGGATTGGACTGAGCCTATCGTGTCGGTCCGAAAGTAGGCAAACGATAGTGAAGTATATATAAGGCATTACCGCTAGGTAATGAGAGATAGTCGACGTAGAGACAATCTACATTCAGTCTACTGCTAAATGAGGTGAGCGAAGCTCGGGTCGGCCAATATCTGGTTCGAAAAGGACCAGGGAGGGCGAACATGATCCCTAACTTAACTACTTCAGATTGCACGAGACATCCAGAAGGTAGCTTTTGCTTGCTTCCAAGTCCAAGTTTTAGTTAGACAGGGTACTTGGGAAAAAGGTATTGGGTTAAGTGTCAAGCTCGGAGAGCAAGGGGCTTCCCATGACCTAAAGAAAGAAATAAAGGTAAGCCTCAGACACGAAGAGATGAAACCTCCACGACCTTTAAACTCTAGTTCTAATCGGCGATTAGTCGTTACAGCTATTGAACTCCTTCCTGAATAGGCTATTTCGTTGTCAAGGCGCGCATGGGTTTACTTTCCTTCTTCAGGCACGAGAACTTATGTTGATCCTGTAGCTGAGGAGATAGACTCTTTGAAGGTGGTCGTGATAGGGAAAGGCCTTGCCTTATTTCCAGTAAAGAGAAAGAGGAAAGAGAAAATTGGCCAAATCGCCTGCATGCAATTCGAACAAGAAACTGAACTCCGTGAGTTAACAGCAGGAAACACATACTCCGAGACTAGTTATTTTCAGAAAATAGAGTAGGAATGAAAGATGGGGATTAAAGAACAGATTCAAACGTCTGTTATGATCTTCTCGAAAATGATGCGCGATTAAGTGAACAATTTACAACGGCAACGAAGCTTTTCAGTCTCATTCTGACATATACACAAAACGAAACGAACAAGGAAATGCGTTAGCATTCCCAACGCAGGGAAGAGAGCAAAGTGAGGCGGATTATCACTAGGGAGATCGAAGAGCTTTTACTGAGATACCAAGAATCTGATCCTCCTTTGTTGGATCAAAAGGAAGGAAAAGAAATTCCTAAACCTTCTAGATAATCTTTCCGAATCAACAACTCCTTGGTTGATAGCTATGATCCTGTCATCCCTACCCTTTTCTTCTCCCGAAAGGGGGCCCTTGAGATAGGGATTGAGGGCTAAGCCCCGACCACGACTGAATGAAAACAGAAGGTCACACAGGCGTAGAGGGGGACCAAAGGAATGAGTCTCTTCTGTGCTTTCGGACTGAACCAAGATGGCAGCTAGCTCTTCCCCCTTTCCCGCTTAGCAGGCTCGGTATGATATGGTTATTGATTACTATGATAAAAAAAAATAGGGGAAATTCTAAAACTAATGTAGGTGCAGATATGAACTAGAAAGCACCATTGCATAGGGAAGGCTTGCTCTGACAATGAGTAGGCTACACTAGTCTACGGGTACCTAGTCTTTAAAGTGGGCGAGGCTAACCCTCCACTTTTTCTCAAAAGAGGTCGATCTTCCGCTCTAGATCTTTCAAAGAATTGATTTCCATATTGGTAGTCTTTCTTCATAGAAAGCGATTAGGCCTATTCCAGAAAGAGAAAGACAATTAGAATAGATGGGAGAAAGACGACCATTACCATTATATCCACTCCTTTTACAAGACGCATTCACTCCACCTCCAGAAATTCCCTTTGAATTAGGATAGGATGACACTTTCCTTCTGTATCAAGAAATGAGTCTTTACGAGGGCTAAGGAAAGTACGCGCCTTAAGAAAAGGTAGAAAGACCAAGCGCGAAAGAGCTTATTCGTGAAAATGAAAAGAAAAGAATGGAGTTTTTTTGACTCTCCCAAGAGCTTATGAGTGCACAAGAGCTGATATGCCAACAGCTGATTCTCAAGCGGCGGATTCTATAACACCGGATTTGCGGCATCGGCGTATTCTCTTCCTGAGACACCTTCCTCCAGGATAAGTAAACCTTGCCTTAGGTCAATCCCTTTTTGAACAACCTCTTATGATTGATTCACTTCCTCCAGCATTGGCTTCCTTCTTACCTATGATATCCCCAAGAGCTAATTCGATAGCAGTTGCATCGGAGCTAGCTTGGAAAGAGATGAGGCATCCTTATTTGAGCCGATCGTTAGCGTATTTCTTCTTCTCGAGTGAAGTAGCTTACTCTTGCTCTGTGCGCTAGGGAGGGTATATAAGACTATGCTTAGTTCTAATTTATGTTTGCGCTGTGTGAGTTCTAGCTAGGAAGCAAGCGCCGCAAAGGGTTGACAGGGCAGCTCGACTGGTAAAAAAGGAGATGGTACCGAAGCGGGAGGCTCGTAGACGCTACTAGTGCAATGACTAGTCTAATCTCTTTTCTCTACGTGAACTTTTCTTTCTGTAAACCCGGTGTGTTATCTAAGTCTTTTAACTAGTCCAATGGAAATCTCCTCTATTGCAGCAAAAGTAAAAAAAAAGGTACTCGCTTGCTTGCCTAAAATGAAAATCCTTACTAGCCGAAGTAAGGGACTTTCTTACTGGAGCATACATAACGGACAAGGACTGAGAAGACTATTCTTAGCCTGTTATTCAAGAATCTTTCCTCAGAATGGATGATGAATGGAAGCGAGATTGGATTCACGTATATAACAACTACAGATTGGATCCCTTTCTCATAGGGAATCTCGACTAGACGAGGGAGATATAAAGGCAACGTTGACGCTACGAAAAAAAAGAAATTGCATAAGTAATGAATGAGCAAATTTCTTATTATAAGCTTATTTTACTAGACAGGTCTCCTTTACCGGGGGGTTCACACAGAGAAGTCTTGCTTTTAGTCCATTAGTGACAGTAGGAATGCCATTCAGTCAGTAGGAGTTCAGTAGGTCTTCCAAACGAAGGAGTAGCAATCCGGTTAAAAGCCAGTAGCACGCTTGTTAACACGTATGGGATATAGAATCTCTCGACCCTAGTATAGTAGGACGGTCTCAGTCCCGAGAGCCAAGCTGAAGGTTTTCAGTCTTGAATCCGCTCTTACTCTTATCGGATGTGCACGGACCTTGAAAAAGAAAGAAATATGCTTTGTTTATAGGCTTGCTGCTGGGGTTGCCAATATTGAAGAGCTCGGCCTTTCTTTAATAAAAGGGATTACAACAACTCAAAGGTGAAAGGGAAGTTTCTTCTTGAACATCGGTTTTCAGTCTAATGTTAGATGTAATTGTAATATCTTTTTCTTATTTTTAGTTGAGAAAACACCCTATTTTGGGCATAATTCCCCATTTCTAGCAAACTAAGGCAAGCTGCTTATTTGTCCTAAAAAGGGGTTTTCCTAACTCCCAACAGGGCATTCATTCGTGAAACCTCTTTCGGCATATGCCTCTTCCTTCCTTGGACTAGCTTAGCGAAACGGAATACAGCTTTCTAACAGCAGCCTATTCTATCGCGGAGTGAAGTCAAGAGATGGGGCTTCAACTAGACAGATCGATCAGATTACTTGCTAAAGGAATGCCCACGGGAATAGAAAAGGTAGGACTCCTTTTTATTTCATTTCGAAAACAGCAACATGCTTTAGAAATATATGCTTTTGTAAAGGAGATCAAAAAAGCAGCTAGTGCATTTCTAAGGGACAATGAAGTGATTCGTTCAAGCGCCTGCACCGTCTTGGAACCTTTTTTCTGAGCGACAGTTGAGTCTCGGACGCTTTAGAGACTACTGCATCTCGCTCTTATTATACAATAAAAACAAAAAGAAAGAAGAATGGTTGCCCTGCCTATATGATCATTCAGATAGGGCTCGAGGTCTTTCTTGTCTCACACAAGAGAAGCCTTTTTTAGACAGACAGGAGTTAGATAAGCATGTAGCTTATGGCTTTTACGATATCCCGATATATAGAAAAAAATTAACGAGGATCAGTCTTCATCCTTTCGCTTTTCAAAGTGAATTATCCCCTCGCAATATGTAAATTCGTTTCGCAGAAAGATCCAATTAAGATATTTTCGATCTCCTCGAAAGAAAATGAGTTCGATCAGCAACACCGCAGCACCACGAGAAAGACTTTATTTTGACCCTGAACCTGTCTCTGCAGCATTGGAACCAAGATCGGGCTTGGCATAGTTACGAGGTTCCTGTTCTATTTATATTTCACTAAGACTAACTGAAGCTAACCGGAAGCTTTCTTATCATGCGACTCTTGGATCGAAAAGAGGCTACTGGACTGGACCAAGGCTTAAACTGCCAGGCACGGACTAAAAGCAGGGCTCAGGGATTCCCGAGTCAAACGACTACCATACATAGCATAGAGCTGGAAGCTGCACTAGTGTACAGAGAAGACTGGATGTGAACACGAAACTGTACAGGAAGAAGAATCGCCCGAAAGAAAGGGCCTTAATTAAGGCTTTCTTTCCTAGATGGAGAGAATCCGCAAGTAGGAATAAGAGCATTTGGGAGGGGCCTATCCGCAGTTGTCGACTCTGAACTCTATTTACGCTTAGCCGGGAACAAGATCTTTGTTTCAGCAGAACTGATTGAAGCTAGTGGGACTATAGTTTCTGTTTGGCGACTCGGAAGTAAGGTAGCTTTAGTGAAGTACTACAGTATGTAGCAAATGTCGGCATATCAGCATCCGGCTCAGCGAAAGGCGCAGGGGGTGACTCATCGATTGAAGAGACTTTTGGGGGCAGGGAGGAAGCGTCCTCTTCGGCACCACACTAGGGGCGGAAAGGAGAGAGCGAAGCGTCCTCTAGGTACTAACCCCTTTCAACGTCCCAATGGCACTATTAAAGGCCTTGGGGCTTGGCCATAGCTTTCATGCAACCGAGCGAGGAGAAGTGGAGTAAGCGGAATAGCACCCGATACGAGCACCGATGTGAGACTTACCAGTCCCATAAGAAGTTTGATTGAATTCAAAATAAGCCTTTCACGGGCGGAAACTACCTTGAAGTTCGAAGATGTAAAAAAGTCCCTCATTAATTACTATTCTTTCTTTTCTGGGAGAGCTAATGCTTGTTGGGAAGCGAGCTCAACCAACCTTAAGTTATGAGAAAGGAGCCTAAGGTTAAGCTCACGAGACAAAGCGAGTGCTCTTTACATAATGTACGTAATGAGAGCGTCTTTGCCCCCGAAGTTCGATTTCTTTTCTTCGATCAGATTGGGACTGAAGACCAAGACTTCATATTGAGACAAGATAAGGGGAAGCTTAAGCTAGAACTTCGCAGGCTGGGAATCGGTGCCCCTAGGCTCATGAAAGAAGAGGTTCCTTCTGCTTCTGGAAAAGCTAAGTGCAGGTGCAACGAGGCTAGAAGCAGGAAGCGCGATGTCGAAACTCCATCCTTAGTGATAGGAAAGATTCTAGATTATCCCTGTCTGGTCGACTTGCTCCAGTTTCACCTAACTAAGTGAACTATGTGAAATCTGATGAGGGCAATTTGAAAAAGTCGAAAACTATATCGGCATATGAGGCTGGGCTCGGACCCTATGCTTAGTGTCACAGGCAAGCAAGGCCGGATCTTTTGGAGCTGTCGGAAGTCGCTCTAGTAGAGTAGTGAATTAGGTCAAGATCTCCTCTAAGACTGCAACAAAGAGGCTTCAGATTCCCTAGTAGGTTGGCCCTACTTCAAAGATCTGATTAGCAAATGTTGAAAGCAAACCTATGTCGCTAGTTTAACCTTATTTTATAGGTTCCTCTGTATTGAAAGCTCTTTCTTATTTAATGGTAATCCCGAAAAGGCCAGACAAATCAAGTTTTTTCATTTGATAGGTCTCTCCCCTCGGTCAAGATAACATATTGAGTTGGATTAGTAGGGTTTCCTTCTAAACCTAATGTGTTCAAAAAAATGGATCCCTTCCCTGATCAACATGCTTTAAGGCGCTTGTTGGCCTATTGATCACGTTTTCGATGTTCTTAACGGCGATCGAAGTGAGGAAAATGGCACATGCTGTTCTGTTTGAAAAAGAAGTCAGAACAAAACCCGTTAAAAAGCAACAAGAAACTAAACGACATAACACGGAAACCTCTATTGAAGAGGCTGACGAACCCAGATACAATAAATCAAACAAATACGTTAATAAAATGGAGGAGGAGGCCTTCGCTCCGTTGGGACGAGCTGGATTCGAACCATCGATAAACAAAAGCCTACATAGCAGTTCCAGTGCAGCGCCTTTTTCCAAATGTCCCGTAAGTGAATCATTTCATTGATTGGACCCATGGACCAACATAGATTGGGCTGGGAGTAAGAGGTCGCTGTCCGAAGGAGTGATCCTGGCTGGTTGGTCACGCAGGGGATAACCATTGAGCCAAGCAGATTGCCATAGGTTGGTGTCCTTGCCGTCACACCAATGACACGTACTCTTCCGCTTTTGAGAATTGGCTTTTTGGCATAAATCTTTATTCTTCTTTAAAGCCGGAAACTCTTTTGAAGTGAAGCAGGCTAAAGGTAAATGAGTTAGCTCAGGGCGTGAAAGAAAATAGATAAGAAAGGCGATTCCTGATCTGAAGAGTTGAGTTGCTGTTGTAGGTAAAATTGATTCTTTCTTTCAAAAGGGATATCAGCTGGTCTAGAAAGTCTAAGCTTTCTAAGGAGTGTAAAGTTCTCCCATTAATCAAAGTACTAGTCCTAAGAGCGATAGATACCGTGTCTAAGAGATAGAATGCTTACTATTAGCAAGCAAATTGAGCCTGCCAGGAATGAGATGACCCATTGCTGGGGCCTTCCAGATGAACGGGAAAGGGAAGGGAAAGATTCCTGTGTACTCTCCCCATGAAAGCACAACAACAACGGGAATAGCTCCTGCTTTAGAGCTCTCGTACTTAGTGACGAGTTCGAGCCTTAGAAGCATGCAAAGGGATGGGTCTGGAATAAGTCTTGTATGAGTCCTTTAATCGAGTCCCTCTTCTTTAATAGGTGCTTTCCGGTAGCAGGTTTTGATTCGCCTAGGTTTCTTAAAAAGAGAGGAAGTTGTTGGGTTCCTGGTTAGTGGGTGAACTTTCAGGCCAACCAAGAGCAAAAAGACAGGATACTCTCTAAGTTGAGGACGTCCCTTAGGAACGAGACCCATTATCGGATGCAGTAGAGACACCCTAAGCGATCCTTAAGACCTAGCAAGCATTCCATGAGCCTGGAACTTCCCCCTCATCTACAGGGAGAGGATAGTACCCACCAGGGGATGCATCGCTGAGTCTCCATCTTTACTTACTGTAGTGGACTCTCGTAGATCAAAACCTTCTTATCTTATTGAAGAGATTCCCTCGTTCTAGCCCTGCCTGCTTCGTTCAATGCCTTAAATCCATGTTCATAAATCAAGATTCAGCGAAGGAGCAGGTGACTCCGCCGCTACTTCTTTTCTAACTTTCAATGGGTGATGCAATTGCTCAACGAATACTTCTCAACAAATCCTTTTTTAATATAAATTCCATAGAAGAAGAAGAGTTCAATTAGTCCAATAGTTAGAGTTGCGAACTGCACTTGAGTCTAAGTCCAGAATTCCCGTTGTTTCATCGGCGGGAAGTGCTCCAGTAGTAGAATAGTCAGTCTTCTAGCAGATTGGTAGGAGAGGCGCGGGGCAATCAAATCGACCATTCCTAGAAAAGCTGTCCAGTCTCTTTCTCTGTATAGTAGTCAATTTACTTCCTTCAATCTCTCTATTCTTCCTAGTCATCCACTTTCATCATTTTCACTTGAATGATAAGGCATACTACGACTAAGAAAGAGAAAGATAGCAATTCCCCTCTACTGGGCCTTCCCTATTGAATTGCACCTGATACGACTAAGCAAGCGCTAGGGGACTTGAATGCTTTACGGCCTAAGATCGAGTAGTAATCCTATACTGACTACGTGTTCTACGGGCTGGACCGAATCTCCATCAGAATAAGAGGTAGGGGAAATGTCCCTGACACGAAGAAAGGATACCCGAATGGTGATACATCTGAAATGAAAGCACATTCACTCACTCCCTTTCACTTACTAAGACACTAGGCAATGGGCCCGCATACACTGCAAAGATAGCAACGAATGCAAAGCTGCGAATCCTTAGACCGCTAGCTAACAGACTACCCACAAGGAAGGATTGTTGACAGGCTGATAGGATTGGACTCGCTGAGAGAAGATAAAGCTAATGGGTTATAATTCATTCTTTTTGCAAAAGTCTTTAGACTCATCCTTCAGTCGTCGATAGCGACAGCACGATAGAGACTGGTCAGTCCACTACCCTATGCCGCATTCTTGCTTGTCGGCCGTTGGCGACCACTCCTATAATCTTGCCCTTATCAAGCATCCCGGAACGACAATTCACATCCGAGGAACTTATAGTGCTAGATGGGACTTTTTCTCTTTCTTGCCTGGGATTGGTGCTGTGCCCGGGATCACGAATACCTCATCCCTGAGAGCCTTTTTTCTAGCTCGCCTGTGCCGATCTTCTACCTTGATTTTTTCGTTTCCGTTGGTGTTGGGGGCGCGAAGGCTGATACTTCTACTGATAGCAAGCACCGGTACTTGGATTCGGCTTGGGACCAATCCCGTTATTCCAATCTCGTTATCGTATAATAATAAGAAGATAGCAGCCCGTGCCTCTTTGATTATCTAGGCTAGTGGTCAGGTCCCCGGTTGTCCAAATCGACTGTTCATTCTCTACAAGATGGCTTTCTGGGTCAGACTCTTCTCTTTATGGCTATGGTCGAAAAGAAGACATGCTCTTGAGCCCTTTCTGTACACTCCTCTCATGCCGTGGATGGACTCTTATATTGACCCGGGAACCGGGCTTTCATAGTCGCTGGGGCGTCAGTCTTTGATAGTGTCTTTCCATGCTCGTTCAAAAAGTGAAGTGTCAGTAGGTCATTGAAGAAGGTGAACCTCTAAATGGCGTATACAAGAGGGAGATCAAATCCAATTCATATCGTCTGAGGGCGCCTAAGCTAGCTGTATTTTAAGCTTCATGGAGATCCTTCGATCAACCTTCCTTTTATTTCGGCCGCTAGGAAAATGCTGCTGACAACTTTGCTCGTGTCCACTATACACAATTGGCAAGGCCAGTCCAGTTGTCAAGTCAGTACTACCTCTTGAAACCCAGCTCTTCGACCATGCTATGACTAGGGGAATACCCTTAACCATTAGTCCCATACCCTCCCTTAGCCTTTCGCTTTCTGTCTTAGGTTGTGAACCCGACATGGTTTGCGTGATTTCATATGGGTTTTTCAAGTGAAGCAGGTGACATATAGTTGATAGAGCGCGTGGATCTGTTCAAAAGAAGTCACCCACTAGGAGAGTCGCTTAGATAGTATGCCTCGACCGGAAGACAGTCTCTCTCACAGTAGGGATGCTCTAAGGTTCGAATTACTATCTCTGCTGGTGATCCAAGCGAGAAAGCACTAAGGGATTTCCATTTCTTAGCCTTAGCCACCATCACCAGCAGATATGAAAAAGAAAGAAGCGACGTACTCCTACCGCTCCGTGGGCTTCTCTTGCTTTAGCGCGAAAGAACGGAGGATATCGCACTTTAGCTAGAACTTTCATGGCTTACTGCCGGTCTAACTAAAAGAAAAGTACTCGTCAAGTTCCCAAGCTGTTGTTCTGGTTTCACAATCTGGAAAAGAGTGTGCTTCACAGGTTTCTGATTCTGGTAGGGAGTTGATATTACAATCTCTTTCTGATACGGTGAAGCATGCTCAGCAATCTGATTCAGATTCACTGTCACAAGAAGGAAAACCTAATTCAGATAAGGATTCAAGTGTGCAAGTACCAGGGGATACGCAAATTGGGAAGGTATTGCAGCTTGATAAGGGTGGTGCTTTGTCGTCTATTCATGGAGTTGCTGGCTGCACTGAGCACAATGCAACCCCTATTTTGGGTTCATCATCGCGGATTGATGCTGGATTAGGGGATATTGCATATTTTGAGTTTGAACATCTTTGGGACACAGCTGTAAGCAAACAGAAACGTTCTAAACGTTCAGTTAAGGATGATTTTGATGTGGTTCAACCAAAAGGTATTGATGCGGATAAAGTGAGAGTAGGGTACTTGTCTGATTCGGAGCTACCCTCTAGGCAACGAGATGGACCTATTACTGGTTTTGAGTTGTGCAAGCTGCTTTCATTCTGAAACTTCAGGTGTCCATGCTCATTGTGTAAAGCTAGAAAGCCAGGTCTGTCTTTCACTTCTCTACAAGCTCGGCGAGCTTTCACTCAGTCTTTTAATAAATTTGTTAAATGACGAACTGGATACTATGGAACATTCGGGGAATCTCAGACAGAGGTTCTTTTGCCCGATTAAAGGCTTTAATCCGTGAATATAGATGTCCTCTGGTTGCTATTTTAGAACCTTTTGTTGATGCTGATCAGATTGGTTCATATGCATTAAGGCTTGGCTTCTCCTTTTATGCTTGTAATTCTAATAGTAAGATTTGGGTTTTTTGGCATTCTTCTGTTAATTTACATGTTCTCTCATCTTCTGAGCAAGCATTACATGGAATGGTGAATTCTTTTACTGGTGATCCTGTATATTGCTCTTTCATTTATGCTAAATGCAACTATGTAGAGAGACGTGCATTGTGGTCAGACTAGTGAGATTAGCTTGGTGTGCTTCTATCTTCCTCTTTCGGACATTACATTGAATCGTGTCAGTTTATGTTTATGTCATGTCAGTTCCGTATGCGTCCTCTTCTGGGCATGTCCCAGAGACTAGTGCAATCATTCCCTTCCTCACAACCCCTTCTAGCATTTGTCCTTCAAAGAGCGTTTATCCCGCAATGCAATACAAGAGCCCAGCTTTCAGGCAAGTGACGGGCTATTTTCCCACAGATCGATAAGGCATGAAAGAGCCGTTCCTTTTTGACTTCGGAAAGGCGGAATGCCCAAGAGATGGCTATGAAAGTAGTTCAAAGAGGCAGGCTTTGCTCCTCCTCTTATTCCATTAGCCTTGTCACCACATGTCATCGACCGGTTATTGACAATTAAACATCCAAAACTCTTGTGTTTCCCCGGTACAATAGAAAAATGAATTACCATGAAAACTTTAGGATCTGATAATAGGTGTGTTCGGATTATTCCAAATAGAAGGATTTGTTCGACTCGATATCGAGACTTTTGCTACTCATTCCTCATCATTATTCTCTTAGTGGGTGTCGTATATTTTATTTTTCTCATATTTTCTTCGATTGACGTTTTTTTGGCCTTGCTGTCAAAGGCCGGAATCTCTTTCTACCCTCAGCTCACTGAACTCTCTTTCGAGTTCTTGATACCTGCATGAACTAGCTGACCACACTAACGGCATATACTATATCTGGACGAGTGCTAATTGGAGAAGGACTGACCGGACCTGCCTTCCCGGAAAGCACGAGCCATATTTCAACATTTCGGAGAACCACTTTACATTGGCAACTTGTCCAGGTAGATCCGTCCCACTCTCCGGACCTCACCTCTGCTTTTTGGAGTACGGGATGACTCGGATGGACAGATAGAACTGAACCTGTCAGTTACGCCTTTAGGGGACACTACGGTGCCTTAGCTGGTTCCCGATCCTTGGTGATGTAGGTGGATTGCCACACCAACCCTTAACATTTCTCGTGTTTGGAGTAGGGGAACTGGGAAAAGAAAGGAAGGGGTAGTGCCCTTAGGTTAAGCAAGGGGAAGTGAAGGCGAAGTGCACCTGATCTTGCCAGATCCAACTAAAATAGGCCCCGAGAGTTCCTCCTCTCCCAACTGTCGAATCCAAAGCTAAGCCTAAACCGTCACTCCGCCTTTAACTCGTTTGCAAACAGTATTCAGGAGTGGAATCAGGAATGAAAAGGGATTGACTCAAAAAAAAAGTACCAAGCTGGAGATCCTGTTCAAGTGATAAAAACCTTGGTGAGATTCTCCGAATGAGATCTAAAAGACAAAGGGCTGGAAGAAAAGAAGAGTGGCATTAGTTACTGAAATGAAAAGGCTTCTATAACAAGGGCATTACGGGATTGAGAGCAAGTGGTACGATAAGACCTGCTTCGAGGGCGAGAGCAGCAGTGGACTTAGGTATGTTAACTGACTAGTCGGAGGTTCGATTCCTACTTGTTGATATGCTTGTCGATATGGAATTAGATCCCAAAGTTTCGACCACTTCCGTTTAAGCTATTCCATGGAATAGCTTTGTCTTTTCTCGAGTGAATCTTGTTACAGGTGGATCGCCCTTTTCTTTGACTCTCCATTCCTTTCGAATCGACTTGAGTATTTGAATTAAGGAACAGGTGCCGGAGTGCTTCCCCTTCCCCAGCATGAGCATGCTTGAGTATTTGAATTTCTGTCTTTATCCGACAAATCCGACTTTATTTGATGCAGTTCGTCCGTCGCCCGGATGGCTCGTCACAGATCTCTATCAGGATCCCGATTTTACTAAGGATCTGCGCCTCCCTTACTTATTTGGCTTGTTCTTGGCCTCAACCCCAGCAGGGCCCATCTCTGGTCTTCATTCACTTTAGAGCTTATCCCGGCCTTTTGGCTAGTCAGTTTTCTTTGACTGGCATTTGACCCTCGGATATACCAAAGAATAAGTACCCACAGTGACGGATGCCTTTTTCCCAAAGGCACACGAAATCTTTGATTCAGGTACGCTCTTGGATGGCTCTGAACGGCAATTGAAGCAAGCAAAGCGAAGTAGGGGTGAGTGCCTTATGAAAGCACCGCAATCCATTGGTTTTTTCTTTCCACTTCAAAAGAGTTTTGTTTTATCTTCGCGGGAACGTCGTTGGGAGCTAGACCCATAGTCTCACAGGTTCTCTCAAACACTGTGGTTGAAGCCTGATAATGGAACGGCCCGCCTGGCCATTCTGAATGAATATTACGTCAATAGAATAAGTCGTTTTTTTCCCTTAACAGGGCATCGATGCGAACGCTTGTGAGTGCATTAAGTAAGTCAGATACTAGCTGATATTGAAACAGGTCAATTGTGCTGGATCGAGCCCTGGCCTTGGAAGCCATCGATTCAAGCCTTCCCAGTCCTTATGGTTCTTTGATCGGAGTTTACAAATCCATATGATATGGTTTTAAATTAAAGCTTCCTAGCGTGTGAAAAGCATGTAAGGAGTTAGACAGACTTTATTCAGTTGGAATGCAAGGTTACTGGTTAGATCCAGATCTGATTTCATATCGGATCTTTCCGGGACGTTTATGCCATTACTGGAACCAATCCCCGGATTATGATTATCTAAGGCAATTGCCTTCCATGCAAGCAAAGCAGTTTAGTGACTTTTGTGCTTCATTTAGTTTTGCGTATCAGTTCCGTTTCAGGTCTGTCATTAGCGGGCTATCGGGACTGCTAATGGATCTCTCTATCCCAGGTTATTGATCAGGTTATTACCTATTAACAACAAGGTACGTTCTGTAGCAATAGCTAGCTTAACGAAACCCTAACTCTAGAATGGTCACCGAAACATTAGGCTTCTCTTATCTCCGTGCTTCGCGTAAGTACTACCTCTAAGCTTGGTTCCCAGGGCCCTCGTTTTCGGCTTTTGACCTCGGAGAAAAGAAGGCACGCGAGAAGGAAGAAAAAAACCACTAAAAGAGAGTGTGATTGACCTTGCCAACGATGTCAAGCCTTCGCCTCCGGCTTCTAGCCTTCTTAGCTTCGCTACCCCTGCCCTGTGGTACGTCAAGAGAAGGCCCATAGGTGAAGCAAAGAAAAAAGATTCCCTTACCCAGTTGTGCGTTAAGCGATTGCCATTCCAGCAGGTACAGGTACATTATAAAGAAAGAAGATAGATTCCCCTCCCGAAGATCAGTCGGCTATCCAATTCCCTATATGGGTTGGCTATCCAGTTTTCGTCCCGGGTTGAAAAATGAAAATCCTTTGGTACACAGCTGTTATAAAAAACCTCCCTTGGGACAGAAGAACGGGAAAGAAGAATCCGATTCAGTTCTATCGAAAAAGGCATTTTTTTCTACTACCTTTGATACGTGGGCGATCAAGTCAGATGCTTGCTTCTTTCTGTCGGCTCTGGGTCTTAGGGAATTCTCTTCCACTCCCGTAGGACAGTAGGCTATCTTCTTACCGAGCGGGAAAGGGTTTGAATATCTTCCTTGTACAGAGAAAAGAACTATATATGCTCTTGCGGTAGTCTTGATCAATCGACTCTCCTACCTAAATCATCTCAATTATAGCGCTTATACACTCGAAACGAAAGAGGTTATTACCGGGAGAGCCAGCGTACTGCACAGTACTTTAGTTGACAGTGACAGCTATCTGAGTCAGATTATAAATGAGTATCCCCAGCGGTTCCGTTTTGGGCAGGCTGGTGCCGGTCCCCGGATGGTCTAAGTCCTTTTCTTACTTTAAAAAGAACAAAAGTAGACGAAAGGGGGAAGGTCGGATGATATAAGTTCAATAACCCCTGAAGCATGGAAGGGCGGGAGGAATAAAGCAGACAGACGTTCAGTTGAAGCCGTGGGCGATCAAGTCAGATGCTTGCTTCCTTGCTCGACTTCCCGACTTGCCTTCATGTCTCGCTACTGATAGACCTACTTGATATCAATCGGCCCCTATTAGTAAAGCAACGATTTGAAGCTGGTAGAAGCAGATATTTCATTTCCAGTTCAAGCACAGTTGATCCAGGCGGTTGGGGTAGGGATGGGCACATAGCTGGAATGGTAGACAGGGAAAGGAAGGTACGCTCTAAAGGTAATTCTGTAAGCGGATGCCAATGATAGAGCTAGGCCAATGCTAATGAGAAAGACAAGGATAAATGCCCAGAAGGAAGGCATAAATTGAAGAAGCGAGAAAACTACAAGCGTCGCGCTTTCGAGCCCTAGCTTGCTTTCTTGCTCGCGCTTTCAATCCCTTACGGACGTGGTGATCAGTTGGACCTTTGATTAACATCTCTTTTTTTTATTGACCTCCTCCTTTCTTTTTATTTAATCCACAGGAGATTCCTATTGCTGTGCAAGTTACTGAATCCATTTCAGTCTAATTCGATCTAAGAATCCAAAAATCACGCTCTGTAGGATTTGAACCTACGACATCGGGTTTTGGAGACCCACGTTCTACCGAACTGAACTAAGAGCGCTTTCTTATCACAGTAGATACGACTGTAAAGAGAAAGGATTGATTCTTTTTGTACCCCCAATACATCTTGCATGTATAATAGTATCATAAAATGAAAATATGTCTGTCCAAGGTAGGGATGACAGGATTGGAACCCATGAAAATTTTTTACCCAAAACAAAGGCGCTACCAAGCTGCGCTACATCCCTTTCAATTGGTCTACAGTGTCATTGTAGAGAATCCCTGCCCTGTTTTCCGCCACATCGTTATTTCCTCCATCGATATCCAATTTCTCTTGCCATTTTTTCTTTATTGATTTATATACTCATCATCATCCCGCCGCTCCTACCAACGCTTACTTACTTATGAGCAAAACGGGTTCTAAATAATCAGCCCTTTGAATAAGCGAGGCTTTCCCGATAGAAAGATTTGCATGAGACAGAGATCCCAATTCCGTGTATCCGGTTAAGCAAGCCCTGCCCGCCAGTTTCCACCCAGACAAAAAAAAGGTGAGCGCCTAGCGCGAAAGGTTGCTTTACTAAGTAATATAAGGCAAGAAGGAACGGATTGAGCTGCGCGAAAGCCGTTGCGCTAACGAGCAAGAAAGGGGATGCGCGTTAGCGCTCTTTTTTGATTGCAGGGCCTTTCCTTTATTACTAATAAGATAGAAGGGACTTTTTCAGCTTACTCTGCTATAAGCGGACCCTTAGCAGGGTGCCGCGGTTTGTGGGCTTGAAGGACTTAGCGCCGTGACAAGTGGTATCAGAGCCAAAGGTTGGGACAAGCCATGGCTAGTAGGAAGAACGCGTAGGCTAGTGCCGTCGAAGAGGATCGACGGGAGCGGACTCGTGATCGCGTGGATCGCCTTGTTACACAACTGAAGGGAGAGATTTCGAGCGAGCAGTTGCTTCTCTGGAGAAAGATGGGCTGGTTAGGCGGACCATGATGGAAGGCCAAGGACAGGGGGTCTTGGAAGTGTTTCGAGCTTTACTAATATATAGGGGTGGCAAGCTTTAGAGAGTAGGGGCGAGGTCACCATACTAAAGAAGGCCGTAAGCAGTGGCTCGACCTAGATGGTTCGAATCAAGCGAAATCAAAGGCATTCGTTGGCACCCGAGATGCTAAGATTTAAGACTTTTGGGATATGGAACGGCTTTCGGACTACGTCCGAGGAGGCGTCGGTGAATACGGCTGCCATCTATCTTGATGGTTCAGCCAAGTTCTGGTGGCGGACCAAAAGACGTAAAGAAGTCGGAGCGTGAAGTGCAATTAGATTCATTTTGTGGACGAGTTTCAGGCAGAATGGAGGGTTTTCCTGCCCGGTTGTGGTCCGCCATGTTGATGAGCCTGAAGCAAACAGGCCCCATACGCGAGTATGTGAAGGCCATCTTTCGTAGTTCTCCCTGGGCATTTTTGGTATGACGGAAGAGGACCGGCTCTTCGATTTCATGAAGGGGCTCCAACCCGCGCCAAAATGTCCAAGATTTAGGGGCGGCACAGGTAGCTAGCCTGCTAGTGCTAGATTGAAAGTACTTAGCCAGGGGGAGTCGAGACCAGGCCAAGGGCAAGGGCCTAAAGTATCGAAAGGCAAGGACTCCAAGAAGAAGCCAGGTCTGAGGCCAAGAACAGCGAGCTCAAGATCAGGAGCCAAGGCGGACCGAGAAGAAAGAAGGAAGGCTTCATCTGCTCCAAGCCCCTAAAAAAAATGGAAAGAGTTCGTTTTTTCCTCAAATTGGATTAATGGATCCGAGGAAAGTTATCACTCTTTCACCTCGTAAACTCGGTAGCTAAAAAGCTCCTCGCTTTTGTTCAATTATAAATAAATAAGCACTTTGATGGAGATTTGTAGCATCATTCAAGTAAATACAGATTAAGATCGTAGAAACATGAGCTTGTGATATAGCTACACCTAATTCCAGACCGGTTAATGCAAGAACTATAAATAAAGGACCAGGATCTCCTATGAAATAGAAAAGATCATTCATACATAGCATAGTCCAAGCGGACCCACTTAAAATCTTTACTGAACTATGACCGGCCATCATATTAGCAAATAAACGTATTCCTGAGCTTAATGCGCGAAAACAATGAGGGATTAGCTCAAGGAGTACTAAAAAGGGTGCTAACGGCAGTGGGACTCCTGCGGGTAATAAAAAGCTTAAAAAATGAAGCCCATTTCTTTGAAATCCCACTATAGTAATGCCAATAAAAATGGAAAATGAGAGACCCAAAGTAATGAGAAAATGACTTGTAACTGTAAAGCTATAAGGTATCATACCCTGGGGATTACGAAATAACAAAAAAGTAAAAGTGACCGAGATGCGAGGGGAAAACTTTTGTTTAACATTTCCGGAAAGACCACCTATTTGTTCGTTTACCAGGTTCAGCACGAAATCATAAATAAGCTCTACCAAGGATTGCCAAGCATTTGGTACTGAGTTTCCTCCTCCATTTTTAGTAACAAAATGAAGCAAAAGTAGGACCAAACTGAGAGTGAGTAGCATAAACAAAGATGGATTTGTGAATGAGAAATACAAGTTTCCAATTTTCATAGGAATCAATGGGAGGATGGTAAATTGCTCAAGTGGGCTGTTGGGCGTAATCGTAAGAATCACTTTTCATTTCATCCTTGTAATTCCGCTTCTTCCTCTAAAAAATAAGAAAGGCTTGTCGAAAATTTCCTTGGTCCAACCAAGAAAGAAATGGGAGTCTTTGGGCATCGCTTGGATCGAGTTAAGTCAAGACTGCTTACCTAAAAGAGATCCCTCACTGCACACTTTCTATATATCTGTCCTATTTTCGGCTGCGTGCTATCGGAGAGAGAACTACGGTGGGTTCAGTCTAAAGCATTGACCGCGCACTCAATCCAAAGAAGCAAGACGAATCTCTCTTTCTTCACTTGCGCAATTTCGGGGTCGGTAGTTAGCTGCGCAGCAACCAATGCATCTAACAGGAATCAATCAATCCCAGATAAAGTCCATGTGGCCTCGTGATTAGACGAAGAGATTACTCCATCATGCGCACCAGGGTTTTGGCTCCATCTTCTATATACGCAACCTATGAGATAGAAGAAAGACACAAAGGAGATAGAATGCCTTTCTTCTCTTCTCTTACGATATTTCTAGTTAGAGGTCAAACAGCCCAAGACGCGCATCCACCAGATAAGCATATAGTTCGTTGTGATTCTCAAGTTCAAGTCCTTGTTTTTTATCCTACCCCCTTTCTCTCCCTTTGGCTTCGGGCTTCTGTTCATGCTCATCCTCAGCCTCCGGTAGGCTGATGGGCATTGAACCTGACCCTGTAGACCTTTAAGCACAGTCTTCTACGACCTCTCCTATAGAAAGCTTTTTAACATGACTTTCCGGCTTTCCTGCTTCTGTGCTTGCTATTAAGAATATGGCATACCAACGATTAACTTACTTACGGGCTTACTGGAATGATGAAAAGGAAAGGTATTCGGAGTTCTTCACCCCGGCAAAGCAAAGTCCTTACTTTGACTTAGACTGACCCGAATCAAGTCAAGGCGATGCAGCAGGCTCAAGGCCCATCTTCTTAGTTTAGTTCTCTCTTTTCAAGTCAAGAATGTGCCAACCGAAAGAGGCACATCAAAAGGTCTGAAAACCTCTCTCTCATGCAAATCTTCTTCCCCTAATAGAGTCAGAAATAGGAGTACCACAAGGCTTTAAGTGCGCTCTTAATTGCGACGTATGAAACCACGGGTACCACCGACATAGGCTAACCCGCTCCTTAGTCCTCCATAGAGGGTGTCCATGGGATAAATCATGTTTTCGCGTCCAACTGGAAGCAGCAACTATTGCTAACGCGCAACGGCTTCGCGCAAGTTGCTTACCAACCACCCCACTCTCCTCCAGATCCTTGCTTGCACCCCTTTCAAAAAAAAATGGAACTACTCGGAACTAGCCAAGAGGCAAGTCTCGACGTTCTATTTTCATCATTCACCCAAGTCTTTCATAGCTAAATGTTTGCTGACACAACCATTTTGGGCTTTGCTCTAACCGAAGAGCACTTCACGTTCCGCCTTCTTTACGCCTTAGCGAATTGACGCCTCTGCGTGGCAGCGTGTGGAATGGCCGAGAGCGAATGATAGAAGAAAGATCATTGGTTTAGGCCTTGGTATTCGATTGCACGAACAACTCTTTGGCAGCTCTTACCTACTAAGATGTTTTGATCCTTTTTCTTGCAGTTAATAAATGCAGCCATCTTATCCAATCCAAACTTATGCTTGAAGGAGTTTTTAGATTCTGTCGAGAACCCTACCTGAAAGAAAGGCACTTTGCAGGTCCCGCTGAAACCAAAGAAGCCACAGTTGGAATAGAATCTTCGGTCGTTCGTTTGAGTCCCTCGCTTCTATTTCTATCATCCGACATATAAATCTGACAACTCTCTTTTTGAAGCAGATAGTTCACAGTGCTTATTCTATAGATACTGGAAAAGAATCGCTGTGGAAATCAAATCCTTGAAATCGTAAGGGCAAAAAGGGTTCTAATCGCAATCCTTTCTCTCTCAAGGGAACGGTTCTCGGGCTAGGTCCAATTCCAAACAAACCCCACGGAGCAGTAATTACTTTCTAAAAAAAAGCAAAGCGCTAAATAAAGGGAAAGCAAGTACCAATCCCCGGGAAGAGAAGCTATTTACAACTGGAGTCAAAAAATGGAATGAAGCTTCGTGCTTTCGTTCGCCGCTTCCCTTCTCAGTGCGAGACATTCTTATCTCGTCTGATGCGGGTGCAAATCGAGATCAAGAACAACGTTCGGTCGGTTCAACGATTCTAGGCTACGACCTTCTCCGACATCGTACTGATTGAAAAAGTGCAGTAAGGAGTGCTTTGGCTAACGGGCATCGGACTTTTCCGAGCTACTTCAAAGGGGTACTGATTGGATGATTTCACATTACCGTGGAATATGTAGCATTTCGATGCCATGGAGATAGCCTTAACCTTTTCATTAGTGAGCAATCTGCCATTCTGACTTTCCAAGAAAGCTTCGTTCGAGCTATGATGCAGGACCATATGAGCGAGCCCCACTTTCTTGCATTTCTTTATCACAACATGTGGCCTCCCACGCATCTCTCATCTCTAGCAGTGGGCTTGCCCGACGAGAATGAGCAGTTCCAGATTGACTGAGGTACCGGATGATCTTGAATTATATACCCCGGAAAAGATCAGGCGCAAGCTATTGCAAAGATCGGGCTATTTGACATTGCTCATCTTGAAGAAAGTCTCCCACAAAGGCTTATCCATGTTGTCAGGAAGGTCAAGTCTCTCTACTATGGAGCTCTCCCCCATCTATTTCCCATCTCCTAGCAGCCAACTGGAGTTGGCCATATAGTTCTTGAAGACTGAAAATCATTCCCGGCCCGAGGATTTTCATGTCTTTTGAAGACGGAATTGGCAGCTTGCCCACCCTAGCCCTTGCCTAGGTTCTTGTTTTAGCCAGGTCTGAGTCCTAACCCAGCGGCTTAAAAGGTAGCTTCCGTTCACTTCTTTGCCGTAATCTGATCTCAAATGCCAAGCCAACTAGCTGCGTTGCTCCCATCTTTCGGGCTTTTTCGCCTCTTTCTTCGGAATTCATTCGAGTAGTAGCCATGGAAGGAGCTGCTTTCCCTCGCTGCGCAGGTGGGGTCAAAGCGTAATCCGATCTTGTGTCTGCTATTCCCACGCCCTCACTCCCTGGCCTTTCATCATGAGGACTAGTCTTGCTTTTGTGCCCTAGTTTGGCTCGCATTCGACTGGATAGCTACTGGCTTTTAACCCGGTACCCTTTATCCCCCTTCTGCTCTGGCTTGCTTGAATGGGCAGACAGACCAAAACTTCTGACCCAGACGTGGGCTAAGGCAAATGGTTATGACCCGACAAAAAAGGCGAAAACAGAGCTTAAAATGGCCTAGAGAAGCGACTTTCATCCACTTGCTCGGCTCTTTCGGGTATCTAGCTTACGGAAAGCCTGGACCAAGGATTGCTCTTGCCACTCTATAGAGGAACTAGCATAACAGACATGACTTAGACAAGCAAGACAACTCTTAATCACTCGTCCTCCTCTTGACTACAAAGCTGCTGTCGCTCTTAAATGGCTATCCTGACGGGAATCATCGGCTGATGAAGAAAAGGTTGGCTTATTCTACTCCAAAACTCCGGGTATGAAGTCAAGACAACAAGATGACTTTTTTTGAGGGATGGGATCTTCTGCCGTAGAATATTATACATAATCAACAAGAGAATGAGCTAAAGCAAAAGCCGAGGCTAGAATAGTGGATGCTGGTGAATCAGAAGAGGTAGGTAGCCCTTAACATTCTGTCAATGTTGCGGGAGCCCTAATGAGTATTACTTGCATATACCTTCTTTAAACACCTAAAATGAAGTAAATAGCCCTTAAAAGAAGTAAAGAAGTCAAGAAGCAGAAAGCCTAATACTTAACGCAGTGAGCCGAGGAGTAAAGAATTCCACTTTGCCAGCCCTTGGCCTTCCGCATCTAGACAGGCCAATGACGGATTCGAACCTTTGACTGCTAGATCCAATGCTTTCTCGGGCGATCCCCTTTCCACCTATCGAAGCCCAACCAAGTGATGCCCTTCCATCTTTCATTCCATAATCACGTTCGAACGGTAAGCTACAACTAAGAAAGCATCGCTCCAGCCTTAGAGCCAAGGAAATGGCTATCCTTGATAGACCAGTGATGTTCGCCTTTGGATAAGTTGGATAAGAAGGATAGAGATAGAAAGGAACTAAGATTCTTCTGAGCTCTAATCGAATGCGAGAAGTTCCCTCGAGCTATATATAGTAGGCGCACCTTCAGGGTCGGAGATGGATGCCTATATCGTTCCTTTCCTACTCCCTCCGGCCGTCCCTGCTCTCGGTTCTTGAGCGTTTTGGTTGAAAGAGCCCATGCGGTTATATAGTGAGAAACTTCTCTTCTTATTTCTAATGCAGGGCCCGGCCCGGACTTAGAACCGCAGGACGTTCGTTCATATATTCTAGCTCGCCCAAGTAAACCCGTCCTCATCTTAGACAATATTTCTTTTCCTTCCTCGTCCTGGTTACCTGGCTTGGTGTATGCTCTCTCTTGTATTCGACTTCCTTTACTTTTATTTGAAACTCCTTTCTTGGCTTCTTCCAAAGAGCTTTAGATATTCTACTACACTAATACGATATTCCATTCCGGCAGTCTCTGTTTTTTCTTCACATGCAATCAGAGCAATGAAAGAACTCGGTCAGAATTCTCAGAATTCTTTATTCTTTGAAGATTTCATCGCCGTAAAGCTTCTCCTTAAGCTTAATCCGTCTTTCGCTCTCGGGTGTTCGCAATCCGATGGTTTCCTATGAACATTCCTCGCAGATTTGATTGAATCCAGAAAAGTAAATAGTTAGGGGAACAAAAAAAGGGGAAGCATCCGATCACTCGCTATAGTAGTCCCATCACACTGAGAGAGCTGATTTGATAGACTTGGTCTCTGCATAGAAAGATTCATACGTCGGACTCACGCTCATCCCTTCGCACGTGAATCTTGATATCCCTTTGCCGGGCAAGAAAGAAGCTAGAAGTGACTTCGAGGCCTCAGGTCATAATAGAGTATAGTATGAGTAGGAAGATAATGCAGCTAAGCCGAGACTGGCTTCCGGTCAGACTTTATTTGCTGTTGCCAATATGATCTTTTCTCTTGTTGAAGAAGTTCCGTTTGCTGCTATCGTAGATAAGAGGTACGGAATTGATAGAGCGGAATCCCTTTTTGAAAGAAGAACTGCAGCTCGATTTGAGATGAAATCTGGCAATAGCTCTAGGGCTGGTTCTGCACCAGATAAGAGAGTTGGGATTGAGCTTGAACGTGGCGATAGGCAGAAAAACCCTTTAGCTTTAGCAAGACCGCGCTAGATAATACAGGTTGGTGGTAAAAGGAATTCTCTTCAACCTTCCTAACTATCGGGGGACAAGCTTGACTCTTAAGTCTTGGGTTACGGAGCTCTGCCGCTAGCTTAGGGGCGAAGAGCGAAGGGAAGCCCGTAGCCAGAAGCCGTATTAGAGACACCATCACTTCCTTATGCTTTATGCATCCGAGTATATCAAAGATCCAAAGAGGACATTCTCGGCATCAATCCTCTTCCCCTTTTACTATTGGGGGGATACCCTAGTAAGTCATGGCATCTGTCAGTTCCTTGTCTTCATCCAATAGAGAAAGACTAATGCAAGGGTGATAGATCGTAAGGAAGGTTTTGGGATAGATCATTTTTTGGAAGAAAGGTCAGACAAGAAGGAAGGATTGGGCTGGTGCTATAGCTTTCTTTCTAGAGCTAGAGGATATAAAAAGAGTCTTGAGTCAGCCAATGATTAGCGAGCAAGCAAGTCAAGCCGCAAGTAAGTCAAGGCAGACTTTGACTGGATCATGGCTAAATAGCCTTTCAAGTGCGTGAAAACGCGAGTGAATGGTAACCGGGGTAGGGACTTTCGCTGCTTTACCGAAGGCCTCTGAAGCGGGTTGACACCATCACACGCCTTGATGCACTGACGCATGTATGCGTGCACATAGCTTTCTTTATCCAGTTTTTCGTCTTTTCCTTACTTTATCCTCGTCTTGTCCATATGATATAACTCGTAATTAAATTCATCAGTCTGCTGTTACAGCTAGTGAAGAGAAGATAGATCTCGAGTTTCAGTTTTAAGCCCTAAAGTAAGCTTCTTTTTAAGCTCCTTTTGAATCCCACCCCTGGTCTATCTAAGCCATTAAACGTGTTTAAGCTAGTGCTTCTGTCTTCTCTGCGATTGAAGTTGCAGTGGTAAGCTAATCCCTTGGAGTCTAAGTCCCCTTTGAATATGTCTAACTAGATATCTTTATAATGCTATTGATTTCCACGATGGTAGGGCTTTAGATAAGATTGGCTAACTATCTTTTAATAGATGGATTTCCCTAGGAGTACTCCCTTTATTCCCCCGTCCGAGTCCAAGCAAGTTTCTGTCGAAGCTTTTCAGAGTAGCCCTTCCAAGCGAGCCTGTCTCCCCAGGGCTCTCAACTCCTCCTTCACTTCAAGGGAAATAAAAGGCACTACTACTGCGGATGAAAACGATAACTCAATAGCTCAACCCCACCTGTAACTGGCTTTCTCACAGGAAGCTAGCCTGCCTTTGCTCGATCCCTATATGGCTTTCTTTCTTTTCAAACGAACTTGACCGGAAAGCGACTTCTTTTACTATGAAAGCCGGCAACAAAGCAAGGATAGTCGTAGACTACTTGCCCTATCTCTTAAAGCTTCACTAGCGAAAACAGTTAACAGTTTCATTTCTACGACCAACCGAGAGTCCCTGTGCTATGGCTCACACCCGGAATAAGGGTTTTTTCCTGATCTGCTTTAGCAAAGTTATTCTTTTTCCTTGTTGAGCTTTAAATTAAAGTACTTATTGCAACTGTAACCGCGGTCACAGAAATAATGAATTTCTCTTTGACTTCAGCACTTGAACTTCACTTTCCAACTTGTTGGGAGTAGGGGCTTTCACTGGAACTGAAACTCTATCTTCTGTTCAACTCGGCTTCCTTAACTTAAAGACTTTGAAGGTTTGTAGGGCTTTCCACTCGCGCTACCCGAAAGGAACTAAAAGTAACCTTTTCTCTAATAGTCGTGTTCTCTCGTCTTTCAAATGGTGAATCACCGAAGCCAAATCCATCTTGCGCAGACGGGAGACGATGATCGAAGTCAGACTTGAGTATGGGACGAGAACTCGCTGATTTTGATTTGAATCAAATGAGACTGAAAGCAC